GGAGTTCCTCTATTCCATCTTTTTCCTTCTTCTTGTTGCTGGATATCTCGTTCGTATACATCTTCTCTTTGTTTCCCGAGCCTCTAGTGAGTTACAGACAGAGTTAGAAAAGATCAAATCTTTGATGATTCCATCATGTATGATGGAATTTCGAAAACTTCTGGATAGGTATCCTACATCTGAACTGAATCCTTTCTGGTTAAAGAATCTCTTTCTAGTTGTTCTGGAACAATTAGGAGATTCTCTGGAAGAAATACGGGGTTCTGCTTCTGGTGGCAACATGCTATTGGGTGGTGGTCCCGCTTATGGGGTCAAATCAATACGTTCTAAGAAGAAATATTGGAAGATCAATCTCATCGATCTTGTAAGTATCATACCAAATCCCATCAATCGAATCATTTTTTCGAGAAATACGAGACATCTAAGTCGTACAAGTAAAGAGATCTATTCATTGATAAGAAAAAGAAAAAACGTGAATGGTGATTGGATTGATGATAAAATAGAATTCTGGATCGCGAACAGTGATTCGATTGATGATGAAGAAAGAGAATTCTTGGTTCAGTTCTCCACCTTAACGACAGAAAAAAGGATTGATCAAATTCTATTGAGTCTGACTCATAGTGATCATTTATCAAAGAATGACTCTGGTTATCAAATGATTGAACAACCGGGATCAATTTCCTTACGATACTTAGTTGACATTCATCAAAAGGATCTAATGAATTATGAGTTCAATAGATCCTGTTTAGCAGAAAGACGGATATTCCTTGCTCATTATCATACAATCACTTATTCACAAACCTTGTGTGGGGCTAATCTTTTTCATTCCCCATCTCCTCATGGAAAACCCTTTTCGCTCCGCTTAGCCCTATCCCCTTCTAGAGGTATTTTAGTGATAGGTTCTATAGGAACTGGACGATCCTGTTTGGTCAAATACCTAGCGACAAACTCCTATGTTCCTTTCATTACGGTATTTCCGAACAAGTTCCTGGATGACAAGCCTAAAGGTTATCCTATTGATGATATCGATATTGATGATAGTGACGATATTGATGATAGTAATGATAGTAATGATGACCTTGATATTGATACGGAGCTGCTAACTATGACGAATGTGCTAACTATGTATATGACGACGAAAATAGACCGATTTGATATCACCCTTCAATTCGAATTAGCAAAAGCAATGTCTCCTTGCATAATATGGATTCCAAACATTCATGATCTGCATGTGAATGAGTCGAATTACTTATCCCTCGATCTATTAGAGAACTATCTCTCCAGGGATTGTGAAAGATGTTCCACTGGAAAGATTCTTGTTATTGCTTCGACTCATATTCCCCAAAAAGTGGATCCCGCTCTAATAGCTCCAAATAAATTCAATACATGCATTAAGATACGAAGGCTTCTTCTTCCACAACAACGAAAGCACTTTTTCATTCTTTCATATACTAGAGGATTTCACTTGGAAAAGAAGATGTTCCATACTAACGGATTCGGGTCCATAACCATGGGTTCCAATGCGCGAGATCTTGTAGCACTTATCAATGAGGCCCTATCAATTAGTATTACACAGAAGAAATCCATTATAGAAACTAATACAATTAGATCAGCTCTTCATAGAAAAACTTGGGATTTTCGATCCCAGATAAGATCGGTTCAGGATCATGGGATCCTTTTCTATCAGATAGGAAGGGCTGTTACACAAAATGTACTTCTAAGTAATTGCCCCATAGATCCTATATCTATCTATATGAAGAAGAAATCATGTAAGGGAGGGGATTCTTATTTGTACAAATGGTACTTCGAACTTGGAACGAGCATGAAGAAATTAACGATACTTCTTTATCTTTTGAGTTGTTCTGCCGGATCGGTCGCTCAAGATCTTTGGTCTTCATCCAGACACGATGAAAAAAATTGGATCACTTCTTATGGATTCGTCGAGAACGATTCTGATCTAGTTCATGGCCTATTACTATTATTACTATTAGAAGTAGAAGGCGCTCTGGCTCTGGCGGGATCCTCACGGACAGAAAAATCTTGCAGTCAGTTTGATAATAATCGAGTGACATTACTTCTTCGGTCCGAACCAAGGAATCAGTTAGATATGATGCAAAATGGATCTTGTTCTATCGTTGATCAGAGATTTCTATATGAAAAATACGAATCGGAGTTTGAAGAAGGGGAAGGGGCCCTCGATCCGCAACAGATAGAGGAGGATTTATTCAATCACATAGTTTGGGCTCCTAGAATATGGCGATTTGATTGTATCGAAAGGCCCACTGAATTGGGATTTCCCTATTGGACTGGGTCATTTCGGGGCAAATGGATCATTTATCATAAAGAGGATGAGCTTCAAGAGAATGATTCGGAGTTCTTGCAGAGTGGAACCATGCAGTACCAGACACGAGATAGATCTTCCAAAGAACAAGGCTTTTTTCGAACAAGCCAATTCATTTGGGACCCTGCGGATCCATCCTTTTCCCTATTCAAAGATCAG